ATGCGTTGATTATATTCTACAAATCATAAAGATATTGGAACACTATATATTCTATTTGGAATATGATCAGGACTAGTTGGTACAGCCTTGAGACTTCTTATTCGTGCTGAACTTGGGCAGCCTGGGGCACTTCTTGGAGATGACCAACTTTATAATGTAATTGTTACGGCTCATGCTTTTGTAATAATTTTCTTTTTAGTAATACCTATAATGATTGGTGGGTTTGGAAATTGATTAGTTCCATTAATATTAGGAGCTCCCGATATAGCTTTTCCTCGTTTAAATAATATAAGATTTTGGTTACTTCCTCCTGCATTACTTCTTTTATTATCTTCTGCAGCAGTAGAAAGAGGAGTGGGGACTGGATGAACGGTTTATCCTCCTTTATCTGCTAATTTAGCTCATGCTGGTGGTTCTGTAGATTTAGCCATTTTTTCTTTACATCTTGCGGGTGTATCATCAATTCTTGGAGCTGTTAATTTTATTACGACTATTATTAATATACGATGACGGGGAATGCAATTTGAACGTCTTCCTTTATTTGTATGATCTGTAAAAATTACTGCTATTTTACTTCTTTTATCTTTACCGGTATTAGCAGGAGCTATTACAATATTATTAACTGATCGAAATTTTAACACTGCATTTTTTGACCCAGCCGGAGGTGGAGATCCAATTTTATATCAACACCTATTTTGGTTTTTTGGACATCCTGAAGTTTACATTTTAATTCTTCCAGGATTTGGAATAATTTCCCATATTGTTAGTCATTATTCTTCTAAAAAAGAAACATTTGGAACTTTAGGTATAATTTATGCAATATTAGCTATTGGTGTATTAGGTTTTATTGTGTGAGCTCATCATATATTTACAGTTGGGATGGATGTTGATACTCGAGCATACTTTACGGCAGCTACAATAATCATTGCTGTTCCTACAGGAATTAAAGTATTTAGTTGACTTGCTACAATTCATGGTGCTAAAATTAAGTATGAAACTCCTATGCTTTGAGCGTTAGGATTTATTTTTCTTTTTACAGTTGGAGGACTAACAGGAATTGTATTATCAAACTCTTCATTAGATATTATACTTCATGATACATATTATGTTGTAGCTCATTTTCATTATGTTCTTTCTATAGGAGCAGTGTTTGCTTTATTTGGAGCTTTTAATTACTGATTCCCTTTATTAAGTGGAGTGACATTAAATGAACGATGAACTAAAGCTCATTTTTATATTATGTTTATTGGAGTTAATGTAACTTTTTTTCCTCAACACTTTTTAGGGTTAGCAGGGATACCACGACGTTATTCAGATTATCCTGATTGTTATACAAAGTGAAATGTTGTATCATCAATTGGTTCAATAATTTCTTTTGTAGCTGTTTTATACTTCATAGTAATTGTATGAGAAGCATTAATTTCTCAACGAAGCGTAATTTGAAGAACTCATTTGAGAACAGCTTTGGAATGAGATAATATTTTACCTGCTGATTTCCACAATGCACCTGAAACAGGAGCTTTAGTAGCTAGCTAATTAAGAAATTAATATTTTACGACATGAGCCTATGAGGACAATTAGGATTTCAAGATGCAGCTTCTCCTTTAATAGAAGAATTAATTTTTTTTCATGATCATGCTATAATAATTTTAGTAATAATTATTAGCTTAGTTGGATATGCTGCAGTATCTTTAATAGTAAACAAATATACTTGTCGTTCTTTAGTAGAAGGACAATCTATTGAAACTATTTGAACAATTATTCCCGCATTCATTTTAATTTTTTTAGCTTTACCTTCTTTACGGTTATTATATTTACTTGATGAAATTGGTGATTGTAGACTAACTGTTAAAAGAATTGGACATCAATGATATTGAAGTTATGAATATTCTGATTATTCAAACATTGAGTTTGATTCATACATAGTACCAACTAATGAATTAGAGCCTGGTGATTTTCGGTTACTAGAAGTAGATCATCGAGTTGTATTACCAACTCAAACTGATTTACGTGTTTTAGTAACTTCAGCTGATGTAATTCACTCATGAACTGTACCATCATTAGGAGTTAAAGTAGATGCTATTCCAGGACGGTTAAATCAATTAGGTTTTTTTATTAAATATCCTGGAGTATTTTATGGTCAATGTTCTGAAATTTGTGGAGCTAATCATTCTTTTATACCAATTGTAGTAGAAGCTGTTCCACTTAAAAATTTCTTAGAATGAGCTATTAATGTATCAGATTAAAAAGTTAGTTAAACTATAATATAAGGTTGTCAGCCTTACGTTACTAATTAAACTTAGTACTTTTTACATGCCTCAATTATCTCCATTAAATTGAATTTTACTGTTTATTTTGTTTTGAGTAGCTGTATTGACAATATCTGTGTTAATTTGATGATCTAATAAAGTTTTTTTTCAAGGAGAAAATTTAACTTCAACTCCACTTAAAGAAAACAAATGAAATTGATAAAATAAGAATGCTTGTAGACATTTTTTCTTCTTTTGATGATAATAATCAAGTTTTTATATCGTTATATGTACTAATATGAATTTTTTCTTTAATTACTATTGTTCTTTTTAGTTCTTCTTATTGGGTAATATCTCCTCGATGACTTAGAATTGTGAGTGTTTTTAAAGATACCGCTTCTTCTCAAGTATTTCGTTCTTTTGGCATTAATATAGGAGGATTTGTAAATATTATTACAGGTTTATTTTTATTCTTAATTTTAATAAATATAAGAGGTTTAATTCCTTATGTTTTTAGACCTACTAGACACTTAGCTGTATCCCTGTCCCTGGGATTACCTTTATGATTAACATTAATTGTATCTGCAATTTTTTATAACCCAAGTTCAGTTGTAGCAGGGCTTCTACCTATAGGAGCGCCAGCACCATTAAACCCTTTTTTGGTTATTATTGAAACAGTTAGAATTATAGTCCGCCCAATTACCTTATCAGTACGATTGACTGCAAATATAAGAGCCGGGCATATTGTTTTAACATTAATCGGTAATTATCTAACAGCTAGTTTTTTTTTATCATCAGTTTTCTCTATACTATTACTTTTATCAATTCAAGTTTTATACACAATTTTTGAATTCGGTATTAGTTTAATTCAAGCTTATATTTTTTGTCTTTTAATTACTTTATATTCTGATGAACACCCTCATTAATTTATATACATATTACTTAAATAAAAAATTATATTGTAAAAGAACTTGTGTTCATTTTTGGGGTATGAACCCAATAGCTTCTATTTAGCTTATTTTACATATTTTGTTGGGAAGAATTAACTCCGTTAATAGATCTACAGTCTACCGCTTATACACTCAGCCACCAAACAAACACACCAGGAAATTTTTCCTTTCTCGATTTTGCAGGTCGATGTTTTATATAAACTATGGCGGGCAAGGTTTAAAGATTTTTCTTTATATTAAGCTTTGAAGGCTTATAGTTTTAATTAACTTAAAACCTTTACCAGGAGGATATGAACCTCTCCTAAGAAATCAAAATTCTTTGTGCCCTTACACCGCTTTGTAATATCTTTTTTAAATTTATTTAATCCTCTTACTTGGAAGGCAAGTGTACTATATCATACTCAAAAGATATACTTAACATAAATTAATAAAGTTATTTCTAATAAAATAATTTTATTCCTTTAGAATGAAAATCTAATGTGCATTTTACACCATAGAAACTATGTTACCTATATATTAAAATGGGTACTATATATAATATAGATATAAGTAATCATTTTTGAGTTTTAATAATTAATAACTAAGCTTGGCTCTGACTTGATAATATAACGAGAACATAGTAATACACATGGTTTTTGTAGAAAGAGGTGAGGTAAGAATAAATGTAATTTAAAATAAATAGTATAAATTTTACATAATTTCTTAAAGTATTATAATTATAAAAAATGCTTTGAAAAGTCCCACTAACACCAGTGCTGAAGGTTAATTTAATAAAGGCGAAAGCCTGAATTAACTTCGTACATTAAATCAGGTTAACTTGGTGCCAGCATCCGCGGTTATACCAAGTGATTAAGTTATATTTCTAGGTAAAAAGACAGTTAGGTTTATGAAATAATTTTAGTTTATTAAACATTTATAGAAAAGTAAAATTTGTATATAAATAGCTAATTTAAAAATAACTTATAATACTGAAGCTGTGATAATCTTGAGGGAAACTGGGATTAGATACCCCATTATTCTTGATTGTAAATATAATAAAATTTACCAGAGTACTATGAATAGTTAAAAATTTAAAACTCAAAGGGCTTGGCGGTGTTTTAGACCTATCAGGGGAACCTGTCTCGTAATCGACAATCCGCGCAATATCTAACCTTATTTTGTAATCAGTTTGTATACCGTCGTCGTCAGGTAACTTTTAAAAATATAGAAGTTAGCAATTAAAATTATTTTGAATTAAAACGTCAGATCAAGGTGCAGCTAATAATAAGGAGAGGATGGGTTACAGTTATAAAAATTATAATTACGGAAATTTAAATGGAACTTATTTTGAAGGAGGACTTGAAAGTAAACTAAAGTATATAAATAGTTTGAATGAGGCTCTGAAACGTGCACACATCGCCCGTCGCTCTCGTTGAAAAATGAGATAAGTCGTAACATAGCAGGGGTAATGGAAATTGTCCCTAGATGAAAAACATAGTATAAATATAATACATTTCACTTACACTGAAAATATACTTAAGTTATAAGTTGTTTTTAAATTAAATACTAAAGTCTAAATCATTAAAAAATTTAAAATAATTCAAAACATTTTTAAATTTAGTAAAGGTGATAGAAAATTATTAAATAAGACCTGAAAAAAGTACCGTAAGGGAATCATTTAATTAGAAAATAGAAAAATTTAATATTTGTACCTTTTGCATCATGGTTTAGCTAGATGTTATTTTTTCTTAAATTTCTCGAAATCTAATGAGTTATTTTTATTCAGTATGTTAGTATAAAAGAGTAGTTGTAGCAAAAACTTTCTTAGAAATAAAAATGGAAATGAAATTTTATTCGTATTAGATGATAGCTAGTTTTTCTGTAAAAACATATAAGTGTTTTAAATTAATTTAATTTTTATAAATTATTATATAAAAAGAATTTAATTTAGTTAAATTTTCGAGGATAAGCTCGAAAATTAAAGTAATATATTTGCATTATATTTTTATTAAAATTTAGGCTTGAAAATAGTCATAATTTTGAGTTTGTTATAATTTATTAATTAATTAAAAAAATAATTGATTTGCTTATAGTTATAGAAAAAAATTTAATAATTAAATTAAATTATATTAATGCTAAAATGAGTATTAAAATATTTTATAATTCTTTAACAATTTATTAGTTAAAGTTTATATTTATTTTTAAAATAAAAATTATAAAAAGGAACTCGGCAAATACTCATTCTGCCTGTTTAGCAAAAACATGGCTCCTTGAATTTTAATAATAAGGAGTCGGACCTGCCCAGTGAATTTTTAACGGCCGCGGTACTCTGACCGTGCAAAGGTAGCATAATCATTTGCCTTATAATTGAAGGCTAGTATGAATGGTTTGACAAGAATGAAGCTGTCTCTTTATAATTTAATAGAATTTTATCTTTAGGTGAAGAAGCCTAAATAAAATTAAAAGACAAGAAGACCCTATCGAGCTTGAAAAAAAATAATAGAATTAACTAATTAATATTTATAGAAAATTATCTATTATATATTTTAGTTGGGGCGACTGAGGAACATAAAAAGCTTCCTTTATAAAATTAACTAAAATCAGACTAGAATTGATCCAAAATAATTTTGATTAAAGAAATTAGTTACCGTAGGGATAACAGCATTATCTTTTTTAAGAGCTCATATCGAAAAAAAGGTTTGTGACCTCGATGTTGGACCAGAATATCCTAAAGGTGCAGCAGTCTTTAAGGGTTGGTCTGTTCGACCATTAAAATTCTACGTGATCTGAGTTCAGACCGGCGTGAGCCAGGTCAGTTTCTATCTTTAATTATTTTGATAAATTTAGTACGAAAGGACCAATTTATCATAAAATTATATTTTTATTGATTAAATTTAATTAAAAATTAAATAATTTACTAGTATCAAATTAGCAAAAATTTAATGCAATTGACTTAGGATCAATAGATATAGGTGAAATTCCTTTATTTGATACAATATAAAGATGGCAGATGAAGTGCATTAGGTTTAAGCCCTAAATATAAAGATGAAATTTCTTTTCTTTATAATGTATATTTCTATCATTTCAACAGTATTTACTTATATTTGTATTTTATTGGCAGTCGCTTTTTTTACTCTTTTAGAACGAAAAGGTCTCAGGTATATTCAAATTCGAAAAGGACCAAATAAAGTAGGATTTATAGGTCTTCCGCAACCATTAGCAGATGCAGCTAAGTTATTAACTAAAGAAATTGCGAAACCGACAATAGCAAATTATTCTCCTTATTTTATTGCTCCTATTTTTAGTTTTATCTTAGCTTTATTGTTATGGCAATTGTATCCTACATTATATTCTTGTTCTTATTTTAAATGAGGTATTTTATTTTTTCTATGTGTTTCTGGGATAAATGTATATGGAACTCTTTTAGCTGGTTGAGCATCAAATTCTAAATATGCTTTATTAGGTAGTCTCCGAGCTATTGCTCAAACTATTTCTTATGAAGTTAGAATAGCCTTAATTCTTCTTTTTCCATTATTTCTAGTAGGAAGTTTTAGATTTATTGAAATTAAAGAATCACAAGAGTTAATTTGATTAAGTTTCTTAATAATTCCAGTTTCATTCATATGGTTTGTAACTTGTGTAGCAGAAACAAATCGAGCTCCATTTGATTTTGCAGAAGGAGAATCTGAATTAGTTTCAGGATTTAATATTGAGTATGGAGCAGCTGGATTTGCATTAATTTTTCTTGCTGAATATGCTAATATTTTAGTTATAAGATTATTTTCTGCTCTACTTTTTTTTGGTGGCAGATCAATAATTTTAATCGAAAGTGATTTAGCTTTTATATTTAAAGTTTTATTTTTTGCTTTTGCATTCATTTGAGTTCGAGGAAGATATCCTCGGTTTCGTTATGATTTATTAATAGGGTTGACTTGAAAAGGATTTTTACCAGCTGCATTGAGTTTTCTCCTATTAGTAGCTAGTCTTTCTTCCTATTTATATTATTAATAAATAATATACGAAAATGTAGTTTAATAAAAATATTAGCATTGGAAGCTAAAGCTTGGGTATATAATCCCACATTTCGAAATGAGGGCATTAATTGTTTTTAGTATAACATTATCAAGACTTTTATTATTACCTTTAATAATACAACCTTTAAGCTTAGGACTGATTATTATAATTTCTACTTTATTGATATGTTTTATTAGAGCTATAATATTATCTTCTTGATATGGATATATTCTATTTCTTATTTATGTAGGTGGATTATTAGTGATATTTGCTTATGTGGCTGCATTATCTCCTAACATTTTATTCGGAAAAGGAACTCCTATATTATTTTTCTTAATTATAATCTTACCTGTATCTATTATCTTTTATTTCCTACCATTAATTGATGTCTCATCTATTGGATATTTAAGAATTTTTAGTGATATAAAAATCCTAAAAATTTATGGTATTGAGATAGTAGCTCCTCAAATAATTTCAATCTTAATTGGATTAGCTATTATCCTCTTGATTAATTTAATTGTTGTTGTTAAAATTTGCTACTATCAACAAGCCTCTCTTCGGCCGTTTAGTAGTTAAATACTTAATATGCGAAGTCCTATTCGAAAAGTACATCCTATTTTAAAAGTAATAAATGGAGCTTTAGTCGATCTTCCTGCTCCATCAAATTTATCAATTTGATGAAATTTTGGTTCATTATTAGGTCTATGTTTAGGTATTCAAATTGTAACAGGTTTATTTTTAGCTATACATTATACCGCTCATGTAGACCTAGCTTTTAGTTCTGTAATACATATTTCTCGAGATGTATCATATGGTTGATTACTTCGAGCACTTCATGCTAATGGAGCATCCTGATTCTTCATTTGTTTATATTTACATGCCGGTCGAGGGATATATTATGGTTCTTATGTAAATGTTCATACCTGAAACATTGGTGTAGTTCTTTTATTCTTAACAATGGGAACAGCCTTTTTAGGGTATGTATTACCATGAGGTCAAATATCATTTTGGGGAGCTACTGTTATTACTAATTTATTATCAGCTGTTCCTTATGTCGGAAAAATATTAGTGGAATGGGTATGAGGAGGATTTGCAGTAGATAATGCTACATTAACTCGCTTCTTTGCTCTTCATTTCCTTTTACCTTTTGTTATCGCAGCACTCGCTGTTCTTCATTTATTATTTCTTCATGAAACAGGATCTAATAACCCTTTAGGAATTAATAGGGATGGAGAAAAAATTCCATTTCATTCATATTATACATTTAAAGATCTAGTTGGATTTTTAATTGTATTATTTCTTTTAAGTATACTAGCTTTATTCTCTCCGCAGTTATTAACGGACCCTGAAAATTTTATTCCTGCTAATCCATTAGTAACTCCCGTTCATATCCAACCAGAATGATACTTTCTTTTTGCATATGCCATTTTACGATCTATTCCTAATAAATTAGGAGGAGTTATTGCATTACTCATATCAATTGCTATTTTATTTATTTTACCATTTACTCATCTAGGGAAATTTCGTTCTATGGCTTTTTATCCGTTAAATCAAATTTTGTTTTGATTTTATATTGGAATATTTTTTATTCTTACTTGAATTGGAGCCTGCCCAGTAGAAGCTCCTTATGAACAAATTGGTCAAATTTTTACTGTTTTATATTTTATGTATTTTGTAATTGACCCTGTAGTTCAAGTTTTATGGGATAATATTTTAGACTATTAACACAACAATGCAGTTATTTCCTGGGGAAAATTTGTCTTGAAAACAAATTTGAAGTGTTCAATTCACTTAATAACTTAGCAACAAGAAATATATTTATTCACCTTTGACTTACAAGACCAATGCTCTTTATTAAGCTATTGTTGCTTTACAATTAAATTAATTGAGTATAAGAAATGAGAACATTTTATTTAAGTATACTTAGAATATTTGGAGTTTTTATAGCTTTATTAGCTCTTTCTTTACAATATAAACATTTATTAAGAGTTCTATTAAGATTAGAAGCTATTACTATAAATCTATTTATTATATTATTTGCTTTATCAACTAATATTACTTTCAGTGGGGAAACTTCACTGATTCTAATTACATTAGGAGCTTGTGAAGCTAGCCTTGGGTTGGCTATTTTAGTGGCAATTACTCGTTCAGAAGGAAATGACTACGTTTCAAGATTCTCTATACATAAATGTTAGGTGTGGTTTTTATAAGTTTAACTTTTTTATTTTTCATTAATAAAAAATGATCATGATATCATAAAATATGATCTTTAGCTTTAGGAAGATTGATTTCTATAATTCACTTATTTAATCCATTCTTTTCTTATGAATCGATTAATTCTTTCTTAAGAGTTGATTCTATATCTACAATTTTAATTTCATTAACTTTATGAATTTCCTTAATAATAATATTAGCAAGACAAAATAGAGTAAAAATCCCTAAAAATAATTATTTACTATTTTCAAGATTTGTTTTAATTTTAAATTTAATTTTAATCCTCACTTTTATATCTTCCAGAATCTTAATTTTTTATTTTCTTTTCGAAGCCTCACTAATTCCAACACTTTTTGTAATTCTAGGATGAGGCTATCAACCAGAACGACTACAAGCTGGCATATACATAATAATTTATACTGTGGCTGCTTCTTTACCACTTTTACTAATTATTCTATGAGCCTCTCAAAGATTAAGATCAAGAGATATTTTAATAATTAGAAGATTACGTGTTCATCCTTATAATACTGATTACTTATGAGCTTGAAATTTTTTAACGTTATTATGTTTTACTGCATTTTTAGTAAAACTTCCTATATTTACTGTCCATCTATGACTACCAAAAGCACATGTTGAAGCACCTGTTGCAGGTTCAATAGTGTTAGCTGCAGTTTTACTAAAATTAGGAGGATATGGAATTTTACGAGTATATCAATATTTTAATTTTATTTCCTCACAAACATGTATTATTATTTTTTCCCTAGCAATTTGAGGAGGGGTTATTACAAGTATTGTATGTTTTCGACAAGTTGATTTAAAATCACTTATTGCTTATTCTTCAATTGGTCATATATCTTTAATATTAGCTGGAGCTTTTTCAAATACATCTTGGGGATGAAGAGGAGCCTTAATTCTAATATTATCCCATGGATTCTGTTCTTCAGCACTTTTTGCATTAGCTAATTATACTTATGAAAAAAGTCATACACGAAGATTATTTTTAAGAAAAGGAATATTAATACTATTACCTTTACTCGCGATATGATGGTTTTTATTTTGTATTATAAATATAGCAGCACCTCCTAGTATTAATTTATTAGGAGAAATTATAATTTTCCCAGCTACTATTTTTAGTTCTAAATATTATTTAATTTCACTAGGACTAATAAGATTTTTAGCTGCTTTATATAGTATATATTTATATACAAGAACACAGCACGGAGGAAGTCCTAAATTTTTAAAACCTTTTAGCGATTTTAAATCTACTGGATTTACATTATTTCTTTTACATTGGGTTCCGGGTAATTTTTTAATTTTAAAAAGAGACTTAATTTCAATATGAATCTAGTCAAGTTAGTTTAACTACAAAACATCAGCCTGTGGATTTGATAATGAAAATTTTATTTCACTTGACCTATGAATATAAATTTAAAATCTTCTTCTATTAGTTCATTATTTCTTTTATTATATAGTGTAGTGCTATTTCCTGTAACAATAATATTTATTCTTAAAAGAAAAAATATTATTCTAGAATGATCAATTTTCCAAATAAGATCCTGTAGTATAACTTTAATACTAATTCTTGATCCTGTAAGACTTAGCTTTAGAAATGTTGTCTGTTTAATTTCAGGTTGCGTTATAATATTTTCTTCAAGCTACATATCTCATGACCCATTTTTAAAACGATTTGTCTGATTAGTAATATTATTTGTTCTATCAATGAATCTTCTGGTGTTTATCCCTAGATTACCTGCATTATTACTAGGATGAGATGGTTTAGGTATTGTATCATTTGCTCTAGTTATTTATTATCAAAATATAAAATCCTTAGGAGCTGGAATAGTTACAGTTTTAGCAAACCGTATTGGAGATGTAATAATCTTAATTTCAATTGGAATTTTGGTTTTACAAGGACATTGATCTATTTTATCAATTTGAGATTTTTATTTAACATCATGATTAGCCCTTACAGTAACATTAGCTGCCATGACAAAAAGGGCCCAAATTCCTTTTTCTAGATGACTTCCTGCTGCTATAGCAGCACCTACACCTGTATCTGCATTAGTTCATTCATCAACACTAGTAACCGCAGGAGTTTTTTTAGTCATTCGTTTTTTTCCTTTTTTAGAAACAATTTCTATATTTAAACCAACATTGTTATTTATTTCCGTCCTTACTCTTCTTATAGCAGGAATTGGAGCTAATTATGAAAACGATCTAAAAAAAATTATTGCTTTATCTACTTTAAGACAATTAGGGGTTATAATAATGAGGTTAGGATTAGGAATACCTTATTTAGCTTTATTTCACTTATATACTCATGCATTATTTAAAGCTTTATTATTCTTATGTGCTGGTATATTTATTCATAATAGATCAAATACTCAAGATATTCGCCATATAGGATTATTATTTTCTCAGGCTCCTTTAACAACAGCATGTATAAATATTGCTAATTTATCACTTTGCGGTGTTCCATTCCTTAGAGGATTTTATTCAAAAGATCTAATTTTAGAACTATCACTTCACAATCCCACTAGTTTCTTAATAGTTTTATTAATTTTTCTAGCTACAGGAATAACTGCAGCATACTCATTTCGTCTATCTTTTTGTTCACTTTGGGGACATATCAAAGGATCATCTTTCCACGAAAAACAAGAAATAGATTCATATGTTAACTGAGCAACCACAATTTTAAGATTAATAGCTGTAATTGCTGGATTTGCATTCCAGAACATTTTTTTACAATTTAGTCCAGTGCCATTTATTCTACCATTATACTTAAAATTACTAACAATTTTTGTTATTATTTCAGGTATTTTCTTAGCTTTTTTAGTTTGAGATTCTGATTATAATAAAAAAGAAATAAATAAAATAAAATTCTTTTTTTCAACTATATGATTTCTAGCCCCAATTTCAACTCAACCACTTACTAAATTTTCAATACTCTTAGGAAGAAATATTATTAAATCAATTGATATAGGATGATTAGAAATTTTAGGAGGACAAGGTAGAAATCTAGTTTCATCTTCTATATCAGCAAATAATCAAAATATTCAAATTAAATCTTTTAATTTTTTTATTGCTTTAATTTTATTTTTTATAATGATTCTATTTTCTCTTAAACATATTTTTTAGCATTGATAGCTTAATTTAAGAGCACAGCACTGAAGATGCTAGGGTGGCAAATATTGTCTCAAAGCAAGCCAGCGCTTGTTTTGAGAAGCGCTGGCTTGCTAGAAATCGTATGAATAGTTAATTATGGCGCGTAATCCTTTTCATTTAGTTGAATTTAGACCATGGCCTTTAACTGGTTCTATAGGAGCATTATTTTTAACATCTGGGTTAGCTGGATGATTTCATGGATATGGTTATATTACAGCATTGCTTGGAGTATTTCTTATTGTTATAACTATAATTCAATGGTGACGAGATGTAATTCGAGAAGCAACTTATCAAGGATTTCATACAATTCAAGTATCAAAAGGGCTTCGCTGAGGAATAATCTTATTTATTGTATCGGAGGTTTGTTTTTTCTTTGCATTTTTTTGAGCTTATTTTCACAGTAGATTAGCTCCTAGAATAGAATTAGGATCATGCTGACCTCCAGCTGGAATTACTCCTTTAAATCCTTTTGAAGTTCCTTTGCTAAATACTGGAGTTTTATTAGCTTCTGGAGTGACTGTAACCTGAGCTCATCATAGATTAATGGAGGGAGACAATCCTGGGGGATTGCAAGGACTTTTAGCAACAGTTATTTTAGGAATTTATTTTACTTTTTTACAAGCTTGTGAATATTACGAAGCTTCTTTTACTATTGCTGACGGAGTATATGGTTCAAGTTTTTTTGTAGCAACTGGATTTCATGGTTTGCATGTACTTATTGGGAGAACATTTTTATTAGTTTGTTTAGTTCGTGTTTGATTACAACATTTTTCTACTGGTCATCATTTTGGGTTTGAAGCAGCTGCATGATATTGACATTTTGTTGATGTAGTTTGATTATTCCTTTACTTATCAATTTACTGGTGAGGATGTTAATTTAAATATTCTTAGATGACTGAGATATAAGTGTTAGATTTTTAATCTAAAAACGGCAAAAGTGCCTCTAAGAGATAAAGACTTGATACTTTAAAGTAAAAGATCTGATTTGCATTCAGACAATAAGTTTTTTAAACTTTCGGGTCATAAATTAAATGTATAAAAAGCGAGAAATTTGCATGCGGTTTCGGCCCGTATTTTGGGGGTGAAAGTCCCTTTTTATATTTGATTTAGTAAGAATAAATGAAAGCCAAAAAGAGGCGCCTAGCTGTTAATTAGGAGAATGTAAGATTAATTACTCATTTAGTGTTGAAGTTTAAGATGTAAAGTACTACGCCGGATGAACGGAAATCATTGATGTTGATTAATATGGGATATTTATAATTCTCTAGTACTAAAAATGCTAAGTAGGTTTTCTAGAAGAATTATTGCCTTAATTTTGTCTATTGTTGTTATAGCTCTTGGTTGAGTATTGGCTAAGCGAGCTATTAGTGATCGAGAAAAGAATTCTCCTTTTGAATGTGGTTTTGATCCTATTAAATCAGCTCGTTTACCATTTTCTTTGCGATTTTTTTTACTAGCTATTATTTTTTTAATTTTTGATGTTGAAATTGTTTTATTGTTTCCAGTATTAGCAAGAATGACGGGGAGTTTTTCTTTCCCTTTAATAGCTGGGACATTTATTTTTCTAATGATTCTTATTTTAGGATTGTTTCATGAATGAAATGAAGGTTCTTTAGACTGAGCTCAATAAAGAAAAAACTTGGAGTAAAACAGGGCTGCTAACTTTGTTTTGGGTAATTCGATTTTATCCTTTTTCTTATGTTTTCAAGACTTCCATTTGGTTATATATTTATATCCGTGATAGGAATTGGCACATTACTTTCTGTATCTTCTGTTCATTGACTCGGAATTTGAGCTGGTTTAGAAATTAATTTAATTGGATTTTTACCAATATTAGTTTACCAAAAAAGTGTATCTGAAAGTCAGTCAGCTGTTAAATACTTTATTATTCAAGCTTTAGGTTCAAGATTTTTAATATTTGGTAGTCTTTTAGTTTTTAATATATCTTTTACTTGAGATATATATACTAAAGTCACTAGTCCTAGAATTTTAGGTTTTATTATTTTAATCAGAGGATTATGTATTAAGTTAGGTTTATTTCCCTTCCATTATTGATTACCTGGTGTCATAGCTGGATTACCTTGAGTTTCATGTTTAATTTTAGCTACATGACAAAAACTTGCTCCTTTGTTTTTAATTCTTTGTTTATTAGAAATTAGACAATCCTATAGAGTAATTTTTATACTATGTATAATTAGTGCAGGTTCTGCGTTAATTGGGGGAGTAGGAGGTATAAATCAGACTCAAATTCGTGCTTTATTAGCATATTCTTCTATTAGTCATTTAGGATGAATAATATTTGCTCTTGTACATTCAGAATGAACAATAAAAATATATCTAGGAATTTATGTATTAATTAGTATTTCTTTATTTATAAGTTTATGATATAATGATTCTGGAATAATAAAGGATATTAATAATTTAAAAAGTAGTGGTTTTGCTGCTCTTAGAATTATATTATTGCTTTTATCTTTAGGTGGATTACCTCCTCTACTTGGATTTATTTCTAAGTGATTAGTAATTATATCAAGTGTAAGAGGTCCATGAATATCTGCTGTTTTTGTTTTGATTTTAGGTTCTTTAATAAGATTATTTTATTATTTAAGACTATTTTTTTCAGTATTTTTAAGTAATTTAAAAAAATATGGGATTAATAATCGAGGATTAGGTAATGAAATTATAATTTTAATTAATGTACTTAATATTATAGGAGGTATTTTAATTTTAACAACTTCTTTATTAAGGTCAATTTAA